ACATACACCTAGTAATTCAACATAAAATTCAAGATATTTCATCGAATCATGGAATGAAGAGATTCTACTTGTCTCCTGAACTAAATTCTTGGAGAAAAAATCATTTTCTGCTTGATGCCGCTTACTAGATTTCTCGTTTGTTAATTTCCTGTCTTGGTGGGAGGGAGATAAGGATATCTCGTCTTAACAATGAATCAAATAAAAGTGAAAGAAATCGAATTTCACACCTTTTTCCTTTTCTGACGGACCAATCATTCCCTGAAAAAATCCTCCCCTTCCTTATTATTTCTATTTTTTGTATTTATTACTTTTTTCTTTTTTATTTAGAAATTTCTAAATAAAATTCGAAATACTAAATAATCTAAACTAAAATAATAGAAATAAATTTAATTGAAATAATTAAAAAAAAAAAAAAAAATACTACTACTAGATTTCTAATGTCGATTCTAATGAATAATTCGTCAATGACGAATAAAAAACAATTCTATGCAATTCTGAAAGGGGGAAAGATCCCTCGGATAGAATCATTCGATTATATTGACAATTTCAAAAAACTGATCATACTATGATCATAGTATGATGGCCGTTGGTCAAGCAGGCCCCCATCGTCTAGTGGTTTAGGACATCTCTCTTTCAAGGAGGCAGCGGGGATTCGAATTCCCCTGGGGGTAGGGTACTACGAAAGGAAGTTGATCATGGATTACCAATAAGTCGAAAATTGATTCTTCCTGGGTCGATGCCCGAGCGGTTAATGGGGACGGACTGTAAATTCGTTGGCAATATGTCTACGCTGGTTCAAATCCAGCTCGGCCCAATAATTCGCCAATCCGCCATGAGATGATATAACCCCCTTTGTACTTCAGAAATACCCGATCCGGAGATAAAAAAGAATCAAATTTTCTGCTAGATCCCGTATTTCCCTGGGATTGTAGTTCAATTGGTCAGAGCACCGCCCTGTCAAGGCGGAAGCTGCGGGTTCGAGCCCCGTCAGTCCCGACGGATCCAATAAATATATCAAAAAATCTCTCCCTTTTTATGTTATGAAAGGGACCGGGGGAAGAATTCCATTGTCAAAGCAAAGGGGAAATCCTTATTTCTTTTTTCTTTCCTTTTGGTAGGAGAAAGACATATGCGGTTGGATTAGTACAATTATTGGTAGCATTATAGTCAGTATTCCAAGAAATGCTGACTTTTTCGATTGCCCCCGATGCATGTACATGTAATGGAATCGAGTACTATACTTTTTTGAGGCGCGCATACACAAAGGGAATTCCTTTCTTGTCCAATACAAAATTGAATATAAGAAAATACTTTCCAGAAAAACAAAAAAAAAACAATTTATTTTTCTGGCTACGGATTTATGGAACCTGACTTACTAGTTTGAAGTTGAAAAATAGATTTCATGCAAATTACACACTGAGCTTTTGGTATAGGTGTCCCGGGGCTAATAATCTACGAAGAAAGGAGGGGGAAGGACAGATCAACCAAAGATCCTACTCCTCTTAGAAAGGCGAATGAATCATTTTTCCTATTTTTCATTTTGTTTTAAGGCCCCATCGACGAAAGAACAAATTGGAAAATAGTAAATTTGATGAATATTCATTTTATACGGCCTCATCTTTATCACACTTCTTTGTCTTCCAAGTAAAAAACAGTTTCGTTCTAAACTCCTTTCTTTTTCCATTTAGCTTTTATTGTTTGTTTGGGTTTGTAACTATGTGACCACTGGAAGTGGAAGAGCTATTTGATGAGACTTCATCAGATGATTGTACAAGAAGGAACTAGATAGATTAGAGAGAAAAAAAGAACAGATAATAAAAAATGATAAATAAATAAAGGAATTTTGGATTGGGTCAGCAATCCAAGTTTGGGGCGGTATGGATAAAAGAACTTCCTATGTTATACTATTCAATTCTCGACGACGAATTGATTTGATAGTTCAGATATTGTTATTCATGATATTGATCTGATTCAAGATCATCGAGAGGTAATATTCATTCATTGAATTTACAGGCCAAAGATTTATCATCTCTATGGGATTAAATCCCGAGTTATTGCGAAGTAAAAAACCGCTGAGATTATGGAAGTAAATATTCTTGCATTTATTGCTACTGCACTATTTATTCTAGTTCCTACCGCTTTTCTACTTATCATTTATGTAAAAACAGTCAGTCAAAACGATTAATTATTAACTAATTTGAATGAAACTTGACTTCTGAGTTCTTAGCCAAAATTGACGAAATAAAATGAAAAAGATTCCAATTTCATGTCTTAAATGAAATGAGTGGACTAGAATCGGCAGTATTCTAATAGATAGATAGTATGGTAGAAAGATTCATCTATTTCTTTCTACCATACTATTTATTAGTTAGATTGTTGTTATAAAGCTGCCCCCTGGAATAAAATAAAGATAGAGGCTGCATTTGATATGGATCTATATATCAATCTACAATATTATCTTGCTATATGTGAATATCAATTCCATATATGGGATTGACAT